TAATTACCAATTATTGGGAATTGAGATTCCTAAGCAATACGAATTAATAGTAATATTTCGGGATAGATATTACCTCCCCTTATTCCCTTTTCAAATAAATAAAATTGAAATGATTGAAGTTTTTCTATTTGGAATTGTCTTAGGTCTAATTCCTATTACTTTGGCTGGATTATTCGTAACCGCATATTTACAATACAGGCGTGGTGATCAGTTGGACCTTTGATTAATATTAATTCACATCTCTTTTTTTAACTGACCTCCTCCTTTCTTTAATTTAATTTTTTTGGGGGGGGGGTCAAAGGTCAAATTCAGATTGCTGTATTTCAGTTCAGTGGAATTTTCGATCTAACAAGACAAGAGCAGAATCACGCTCTGTAGGATTTGAACCTACGACATTGGGTTTTGGAGACCCACGTTCTACCGAACTGAACTAAGAGCGCTTTCTTACCACAACGGAAAAGACTGTAAAGAAGGGGATTCTTTTTTTTATATAGTATAGAACCCCCCAAAAAATTTCAACCCCAATAAATACTTCTTGCATATGTATACTATCATAAAATTGAAAATTATGTATTATGTATGTCCAAATTGAATCGCTCTAAAATGTATCTCTGGTTACTGCTTCGAGGAGCAAAAATAGGTAGGGATGACAGGATTTGAACCCGTGACATTTTGTACCCAAAACAAACGCGCTACCAAGCTGCGCTACATCCCTTTCAACTGGTCTACAGTATCATTGTAGAAAATCCCCGTCTTGTTTTCCACATCCTTATTTTATTTCCATTTCCTTCCTTTCTATGCAAAATGTATCTTGCCATTTCTTCCTCTTGGTCTCATATCATATAACATATAATAATAAATTAATATTTTTCTCGGGAATTCTCAGGCGCAAAGGGACCCGTTTTTTTGCTTTAAGAAAAAGAAAATCTTCTCTACCGAATCATTGCACATGTCAAGTTGAATTGGGGATTCCACACACAAATACAAGTGGTCTTTAACTAGATATACATCTCTTACCATAGTGTATTACAATATGGAATATAAAAAAAAAGAAGGAGGATTCTCAATGCGAGATTTTAAAACATATCTTTCCGTGGCACCGGTACTAAGTACTCTCTGGTTCGGGTCTTTAGCGGGTTTATTGATAGAAATCAATCGTTTCTTCCCAGATGCGTTGACATTTCCTTTTTTTTCATTCTAGTTATTGATATGGAAAGGGGTGAAGAAGATTAGAGATAGAGTCAAATATTTGTGACTAATCTCTCTTTCCCGTCTTTTTTTTTTTTCGAATTAGATAGATTGAATACGGGGGTAAAGAGAAAGAAAAAAGCGGATTCAACCTCAGTTAAATTCGGGTTAAGGCTCCAATTAAATTAAGAATCAAATTAATAATCGAGTTAAAAGAAAACAAAAGGGAAATGTGACTAGAATAAGAGTATCATGCAATACAAGATACTTAAATGAAATACTGTACTGCGATTAGAAATTGCTTTCGAAATTGTTGTATTACTTATTATTTACTATATTAATTGCAACAAAATCTTTATTTCATAATTTGATTTTGAGTTGTTAGCCACTTCTATTTTTTGTCCCTTTTCCTTTCTTCTTATTTGCGTCGGATCGGAAAATAGAAACGTTGGGTGAATCAAAAACCCAAAGGAGGTTCATGGCCAAGGGTAAAGACGTTCGAGTAAGGGTTATTTTGGAATGTACCGGTTGTGTTCGAAACGGTGTTAATAAGGAATCAACGGGTATTTCCAGATATATTACTCAAAAGAATCGACACAATACACCTAGTCGATTGGAATTGAGAAAATTCTGTCCGTATTGTTTCAAACATACAATTCATGGGGAGATAAAGAAATAGATATAGATCGAACCGAGTGCTTGGGTGTCACCCTTTCAAGGAACATTAAAATAATTTAGATATATATCTCTATTATTTCATATATTGAAATAAAAACAACTAAATAAATATAGACAAACCCAATCCTATGAATTTCTTCTATAACTTTTTTTTTTTGATTTGATCGAAATAGTATTTTAGGGATAAGGAATAAACAAATTATGGATAAATCCAAGCGACTCTTTCTTAAATCCAAGCGATCTTTTCGTAGGCGTTTGCCCCCGATCCAATCGGGGGATCGAATTGATTATAGAAACATGAGTTTAATTAGTCGATTTATTAGTGAACAAGGAAAAATATTATCTAGACGGGTGAATAGATTAACCTTAAAAGAACAACGACTAATTACTATTGCTATAAAACAAGCTCGTATTTTATCTTCGTTACCTTTTCTTAATAATGAGAAACAATTTGAAAGAAGGGAGTCAACCACCAGAACTCCTGGTTTTAGGAACAGAAAAAAATAGGCTTACTTTTCAATTGAATCAAAATTCTAATCCGAACTCAAAAACAGCTGGACGTTTGGTTCAAAAAATACGAGAATCATTCGTGTTGTAAGAAAAAAAAGAATCGGGTAAGAGGAATAAATTTTTTTATCGGGCGTGTTCGCTCATTTTGACGACTTTATCATATTATCAGATTTTATCATACTAATTTCTACTCTACCTTCCCGGAGTTCATTCTCCAGAGAATTCCATTTCAAAAAGTTTGGCGGATTCCTTCCAATCCCCTTATTTTATGATCTCGTTGGAAATCATATAAAGACAATTCCTATTTGATATAGCCATTTGTGCAAGGATTTTACGATTAAGAAGCAACTGCCCCTTATACAGATTGTGTATTAATCTACTATAAATATAGGATGCCCCCGCCCCGCGAATTACTGCATTTATTCGAGTGATCCACAAACGACGAAAATCCCTTTTTTTCCTATCTCTATCACGATGCGCCGAAACCAAAGCTCTTATTTTCTGTTGAATAATTGTTCGAGTAAGTCTTGAATGAGCCCCGCGAAAACTTGATGCAAATAAACGCATTTTTGTTCTACGTCTCCGAGCTATATATCCTCGTCTAATTCTGGTCATTGAGTAAATGAAACTTTAATGAATAACTAATTGATTTCCTTTCTTTCAGTTATTCTTTTCCCCCTTCCTAGTCTATTAATAACAAAACGGATTCTTCCAATTTATAAAATAAAAATTCCAATGGCTTTTGCTACTATAACCTTCCCTACCACGCTTTTTTCCTTTTTTCTAGGCATTGGAAAAATAAAAATAGAAATAGCTAAAGAAATTGTGGGTTCCATCGTCTCTATGGTTACTTCTTAAACGGTGAGGTCTTCTCTATACACCGGAGCCCTTTCCTTCATTTTATTGGTAACTTGTACAGTTACCACTCTTTGGCTCTACCCATGAATTTTCCAGTAATGGGTCTTTCATAATGAGATATACCTTATACAGTAACGGTATTTAATTATGAAGATTGGTTGGGTAGCTGACCTTGTGAGTCCGTTCTTCTAAACAAAATATTTCTACTTTTTTAAATAGGATTTCCCCCGCTTAATGGGTAACTATTTGTTACCAATGGGGAATTCTTTCTCATCTTAAATTGAAAATTCAGGTGATTTAATTTGCACCAATTGAAACCATAAATTTCATACACAATAGAAAGATATGATAGATCCATCTTTTTTAGATAGTGAATGGAGTTCTTCCATTCTATCCGATTCACCGGTACTGATCATTGATACTGGAAAAATTGTTTTTTCTTTTCTTTTGTTTTGTCTCAGCCCATTATTTAAACGAGTCGCACATACACCCTCGTACATGTTCCTCGACGCTGAGGGCATCCCCCAAGGGCGGGGGATTTCGTGACGTTTCTGATTGGCTGTCTTGGGTTTCTAATAAGTTGTTTAATAGTTGGCATGCTGAATTATACATTATGGGCTGGTTTAGATTGATCCTAACCGGATGGTTATGAATTTATTCGATTTCAATATATTAATAGAATATTAAACCCTTAATTAAGTAATTAAGAAGTAAGAAGATAAAATCTTAAATCGTATATTTGCACAAAATCACTTCTATTTTTTATCCAACCGCTACAAAATCAACAATTCCATGAGCTTGGGCTTCTGTTGCTGACATAAAAGTATCCCTTTCCATGTCTTCGGATACAGCCCATAAGGGCTTGCCTGTTCTTTGTACATAAACCCTTGTAAGGATTTCGCGCAGTTTCAGTAGTTCTTCCGCTTCCAGGATAAGTTCGGACGTTTGTGCCTCATAAAAACCGGCAGCAGGTTGATGGATCATTACCCTGATCATATAATATAACACAATCAAAGGTTCCTGTATCTCGCACGAGGAGGCAAGGCGAAGAGATAAAGAATAAAATAAGAAAAGGATAGAATTGAACAACCGTACGGGCATTTTTTTCACATTGCATACGGCTCCACAATTGAATTTTTTTACCTTTCATCGAAGAAAGAGAAAATGTGGGATCTATTATACCCAGATCGGTAAATGATCCAATTACCACCCTTCTTTTTTTTTCGGAGGAGTTCAAAAATACTATGATGGCCCCGTTGCTTTAATATATTTATTTCGTCTGTGATTCAGCAATCCCAAAGTTTCTTTTTTTTTTTTTTTTTCGTACTCTTTCATAACATAAATGTTGTTAATAACCTGCCGGTGTGAAAAAAGTTTGTGACGCTGAAATCGACCTACGATAGGTAAGATAAAATCGGAAATACCCTTCCTTTATCTCATACTACTCTTTCGATACATAATCTAATATTTTGAAAAACAATAAAAAATTTGCATATCGAATTCGAAGTGCCATGCTAATATTACTTAATATTAATAATTCATATGGCGAAGGCATAGTCTTCTTTTTTCTCTTAAATAAATAAATAAAAAACCCATTGGCGCCAAGCGTGAGGGAATGCTAGACGTTTGGTAATTGCTCCTCCGACCAGGATAAAAGACCCCATTGAGGCGGCTAATCCCATGCATATTGTCTGTATATCTGGTCGCACAAATTGCATAGTATCATAAATGGCTATTCCAGGTATTACCCATCCGCCGGGAGAGTTTATAAGCAAATACAGATCCTTGGTATCACTCTCCGAACTGAGATATACAAAAAGACCAATAAGTTGATTCGAAACATTGCTATCAATCGCTTGGCCTAAAAAAATTAATCTTTCTCGATAAAGTCGGTTGATTCGGATAAAATTGTATCCCTTAGGAGCCGTACGGGCACCTTTTGATGCATACGGTTCAACAAAACTAAAACTTGCGAAAAAAAAGAAATGTGTAGCTTCCAGCCCTCTTTCTTTTTTTATAGCGGACTCCTTCTAATAAAGGAAGGGGCTTCTCTTTCATTTTTGAAGAACGATGCGTTTGGCCGGTTTTCCTAAAATATTAGAATATAAAAAAAAGTTTTATCGCACTAACTTTTCATTGATGTATTTTTTCATCGAGATCCAATCCAAAAATCACGATGCCATTTTCTTGTTCCTGAATGGGCTTCTTCCATTTTTTTAGGTTTATGCTCTACTCCGAGTAAGGATCCGCCCGATTTTGATTTGCACATATAGGACAAATGACCCCAATACCACGTCTTTGTTTTTTTTTTTCATTTTTTCTCAATTTTGCAATTCATTTCTTTTATGTCTTCCGCCAAATATTCTACATATTCATTCTATTTATTATTCGATTGATTAACTGTTTTGGATCAGTGCTATTTAATAATTTCGTTCTAAATAGAATTGTTTATGATATCTATAAGTCCTAATAATAGATATATTACCAATTGGGTTTTTCTAAACGGAGCCTGGATACTTAATTTTATTGGTCCAGCCAAGTCGACCATAAATTATTTGAATTGCTAATATTAATCTGGATACCTCTTCACAAAACGGATCTAATTGCATTTCATTGCACTTCACGTTACAAATTTTTGATGATTCAATCGCTTTTTTGGGGGCGAAAGAGAGGATATCTCGATCGGGGGAGAGAATGGGGAAATCCCATATGACCCAATATATCTGACAGGGCGCACTATATGTCAATCCAAGTTGGATTTCGCTCTCCGGGAGTTCGAAAAGGGACTTTTGGAACACCAATAGGCATAAACTGAAAGAAAAAAGAATTAAGTACTCTATTTCACTTTGATGTGGAAACGTAATAATGGTTTTATTATTTTAATAATATTAGCTTTATCGTCATATTTTCTACATAGATAGAATAAGTTCATAAAATAAAGGAAAACAAAGAAAATTTTTACGAATAGGTACTTTGAATGATGACTAAATATGGATGCATGCGCTCTTCGAAAAGGGAATAAACCCCCATTGCGTATTGGTACTTATCGAGTATAGAATAGATCTGCTTCTCTTTTTTCCTATGAACCAAATTGTTCCATTTTTACTAAAAGAATAGAACAAATAGTAACCCTTTTTCCGAGATAATCCACTGAAAAAAAAAGGGGGTCCATAGCATAGTTTTTTCAATGCAATAAAGTTACATAGTGTCTATTTTTTGTTGATAAAGGGGTATTACCATGGGTTTGCCTTGGTATCGTGTTCATACTGTCGTATTGAATGATCCCGGTCGTTTGCTTTCTGTTCATATAATGCATACAGCTCTGGTTGCCGGTTGGGCCGGTTCAATGGCTCTATATGAATTAGCAGTTTTTGATCCCTCCGACCCAGTTCTCGATCCAATGTGGAGACAAGGTATGTTCGTTATACCCTTCATGACTCGTTTAGGAATAACCAATTCATGGGGCGGTTGGAGTATTACAGGAGGGACGATAACGAATCCGGGGGTTTGGAGTTACGAAGGTGTAGCCGGGGCGCATATTGTGTTCTCTGGCTTGTGCTTCTTGGCAGCTATCTGGCATTGGGTGTATTGGGATCTAGAAATATTTGGTGATGAACGCACAGGAAAACCTTCTTTGGATTTGCCTAAGATCTTTGGAATTCATTTATTTCTCTCAGGAGTGGCTTGCTTTGGCTTTGGCGCATTTCATGTAACAGGATTGTATGGTCCTGGAATATGGGTGTCCGACCCATATGGACTAACCGGAAAGGTACAATCTGTAAATCCCGCGTGGGGTGTGGAAGGTTTTGATCCCTTTGTTCCAGGAGGAATAGCCTCTCATCATATTGCAGCGGGGACATTGGGCATATTAGCAGGCTTATTCCATCTTAGTGTCCGCCCGCCCCAACGTCTATATAAAGGATTACGTATGGGCAATATTGAAACCGTTCTTTCCAGCAGTATCGCTGCTGTCTTTTTTGCAGCTTTTGTTGTTGCTGGAACTATGTGGTATGGTTCAGCAACTACTCCTATCGAATTATTTGGTCCCACCCGTTATCAATGGGATCAGGGATACTTTCAGCAAGAAATATATCGAAGAGTTAGCGCTGGACTAGCCGAAAATCAAAGTTTATCAGAGGCTTGGTCTAAAATTCCTGAAAAATTAACTTTTTATGATTACATCGGAAATAATCCAGCGAAAGGGGGGTTATTCAGAGCGGGTTCAATGGATAACGGAGATGGAATAGCTGTCGGGTGGTTAGGACATCCTATCTTTAGAGATAAAGAAGGGCGTGAACTTTTTGTACGTCGCATGCCTACTTTTTTTGAAACATTTCCAGTTGTTTTGGTAGACGGAGATGGAATTGTTAGAGCCGATGTTCCCTTTAGAAGGGCAGAATCGAAGTATAGTGTCGAACAAGTAGGCGTAACCGTTGAGTTCTATGGTGGCGAACTGAACGGAGTGAGTTATAGTGATCCTGCGACTGTGAAAAAATATGCTAGACGTGCCCAATTGGGTGAAATTTTTGAATTAGATCGTGCTACTTTGAAATCCGATGGTGTTTTTCGTAGCAGTCCAAGAGGTTGGTTTACTTTTGGACATGCTTCCTTTGCTCTGCTCTTCTTCTTCGGGCACATTTGGCATGGTGCTAGAACCTTATTCAGAGATGTTTTTGCTGGTATTGACCCAGATTTGGATGCTCAAGTGGAATTTGGAGCATTCCAAAAACTTGGAGATCCAACTACAAGAAGACAAGTAGTCTGATGCAGCATTGCTCTGTTATTTTTCGCTTCTCACTTCTATTTTCTCTTTGTGATTTTACATAGGATACTGAAAAAGTCTGGATTTAAATCTCCGCCCTTTCGCCTTTTCTTTGATTTTTTTTTTTCTTTAATCGGGGAGATGATCCCCAATAAACAGGTATGGAAGCTATAATTGTAAACCGCGATCAAATTTATGGAAGCATTGGTTTATACATTCCTCTTAGTCTCGACTCTAGGGATCATTTTTTTCGCTATCTTTTTTCGCGAACCACCTAAAGTTCCAACTAAAAAATGAAATGATTTTTCATTATCTGAATTGAAGTAATGAGCCTCCCAACATTGGGAGGCTCGTTACTTCAACTAGTCCCCGTGCTCTTCGAACGGGTCTCTTAGTTGTTGAGAGGGTTGCCCAAAAGCAGTATATAAGGCGTACCCAGTAAAACTTACAAGTAATCCAGATATAGAGATGGCGACTAGGGTTGCTGTTTCCATTATTATATAATTTCAAGACCACAATGGATCTATGATAAGATTGTTTATTTACAACGGAATGGTATACAAAGTCAACAGATCTCAATGAATACAAAATAGGATTTATGGCTGCACAAACTGTTGAGGGTAGTTCTAGATCTGGTCCAAGACGGACGTCTGTAGGGGCTTTATTGAAACCATTGAATTCGGAATATGGTAAAGTAGCTCCTGGATGGGGAACTACTCCTTTGATGGGTGTCGCAATGGCTCTATTTGCGGTATTCCTATCTATTATTTTGGAGATTTATAATTCTTCCGTTTTACTGGACGGAATTTCACTGAATTAGATTTATAAGAACCCTAGCTTTTAAATAAAAATACAAAAAAACGATGCATTTAGGCCTCGGCTTTTTATTTTAGCTTATTCTTTTTTGGTAGTTCGACCGCGAAATTTTTGTGTTTCTGTATTTCCGGAATATGAGTGTGTGACTTGTTATAATTGATCCTATTGAGAGTACAGAGAGTGGGTCTGTCGTCTTGATAGAGATGGTTTTACCCCGTCGGATATTCATTCTAGTATCTGGAGCACGGAATATATGAAATATATCACGAAGTATTTGAACTATGATTCATACTTAATATTCAGACCTCGTGGCCGGATTCCTCAAATTTTTCCAAAGAAGAAAACTCTTTCAATTGATTCAATTGAAAGAGTTTTCTTCTTTCAAATCCCCGTTTCTGCTTTGATTTTGCTCAAAGAACAAACTTTTCTTTCTAGTTTTAGTCATTATATCGATTCTACTCGTTGAATAAATGATGATCCAATGGTTCTTACTCAGGGAATCCTTGACTTAGCTTGAAGGTTTTATTGAATCATCGTGGTTCTAGTATGAATTTAAGGTTTCAATTGATTCCTAGGGTCTTAACAAGAAAATTCCTATCAATAATAAAGAAAACAAAAGTAAAGCTACATTACATACAAATTAAAATAACAGATGAAAGAAAAAAATAGGGAAATAGAAGATTCAAGAGGCCTGGAACGATCAACAGAAAGACAAGTGAGCCTACTTGATTTTTTGACATTCTAATTATAACAAAAAAAAAGAGCTTTCTTACTTTTACTCTTTCGTATTTTTAGCGAAAATTGAATCAAAAGATTAAGAAGTTTCCAATTTTCTATTCCATACCTCTTTTAACCTGTTTTTGGGTTTTTTTGTTTGAGCTGTACGAGATGAAATTCTCATATACGGTTCTCAGAGGGGGAGTCCCCTTGGTTTACCTATCTCAATAAAGTCTACGATTGGTTCGAAGAGCGTCTCGAGATTCAGGCGATTGCAGATGATATAACTAGTAAATACGTTCCTCCTCATGTCAACATATTTTATTGTCTAGGAGGAATTACGCTTACTTGTTTTTTAGTACAAGTCGCTACAGGGTTTGCTATGACTTTTTACTACCGTCCGACCGTTACGGAGGCTTTTGCTTCTGTTCAATACATAATGACGGAAGCTAACTTTGGTTGGTTAATCCG